TCATCATATTCATATTATAGTGAAGTTTTACCCCCGGATTCCCATAAAACAAAAAAGAATTCTTTTTCACACTTCAGTGATTGAATTTCTATGTTTAGTCTGATAGGAAATAAATAAAACTAAAGAATTGTAGCTCGAATGACTATTCATCTTTTGAATTTTTATGCAAACAAATAGGGGGCAAGAAAACTCTATGGAAAGATGGTGGTTTAATTCGATGGTGTTTAAAAAGGAGTTAGAGCGTAGGTATGGGATAAAGAACTCAATGGACAATCTTGGTCCTGTTGAAAATACTAGTGAAAGTGAAGATCCGAATAGAAAAGGTAGGGCTAAAAACATTCATAGTTGCAGGGGTCGTGACAATTCTAGTTACACTAATGTGGATCGTTTATTCGGCTTCAAAGATATTTGGAATTTCATCTCTGATGATACTTTTTTAGTTAGGGATAGTAATGGAGATACTTATTCTATCTATTTTGATATTGAAAATCATATTTTTGAGATTGACAACGACCATTCTTTTATGAGTGAATTAGAGAATTCTTTTTATCATTATCGCAATTCTAGTTGTATGAATAATGGATCTACGAGTGAAGATTCCTTATGCAATCGTTACATGTATGTAACTCAATTTAGTTGGAATAATCACATTAATAGTTGCATTGACAGTTATCTTCAGTCTCAAATCTGTATTGATACGTCCATTGTAAGTGATAGTAGTGACAGTTACATTTCTAGGTACATTTTTGATAAACGTAGAACTAGTAGCGAAAGCGGGAGGTCCAGTCTACGAACCCGCGCGAAGAGTAGTGATTTAACTCTAAGAGAAGGGTCTAATGATCTCGATGCAACTCAAAAATACAGGCATTTGTGGGTTCAATGCGAAAATTGTTATGGATTAAATTATAAAAAATTTTTGAAATTAAAAATGAATATTTGTGAACAATGTGGATATCATTTGAAAATGAGTAGTTCAGAAAGAATCGAACTTTCGATCGATCCCGGTACTTGGGATCCTATGGATGAAGACATGGTCTCTCTGGATCCCATTGGATTTCATTCGGAGGAGGAGCCTTATAAAGATCGTATTGATTCTTATCAAAGAAAGACAGGATTAACTGAGGCTGTTCAAACAGGTGTAGGTCAACTAAATGGTATTCTCGTAGCAATTGGGGTTATGGATTTTCAGTTTATGGGGGGTAGTATGGGATCCGTGGTGGGGGAGAAAATAACTCGTTTGATTGAGTACGCTACCAATCGACTTATACCTCTTATTATAGTGTGCGCTTCGGGGGGGGCGCGCATGCAAGAAGGAAGTTTGAGCTTAATGCAAATGGCTAAAATATCATCTGCCTTATATGATTATCAATCCAATAAAAAGTTATTTTATGTATCAATCCTTACATCTCCTACTACTGGTGGGGTAACAGCTAGTTTTGGTATGTTGGGAGATATCATTATTGCCGAACCCAATTCCTACATTGCATTTGCGGGTAAAAGAGTAATTGAACAAACATTGAATAAAACAGTACCTGAAGGTTCACAAGCGGCTGAATATTTATTCCAGAAAGGTTTATTCGACCTAATCGTACCGCGTAATACTTTAAAAAGTGTTCTGAGTGAGTTATTTAAGCTCCACGCCTTTTTTCCGTTGAATTCAAATTCAATCAAGTAGAGCGTATTAAGTTCAATTATTTTATTTGTAGCAACCAAGTAGTTAGCTTGTCGGAATTAAAGTAAATAAGAACGCAATTTTCTTTGGTTGGTGACCTAAGATCTAATTGTAGATTGTAGAAAGAAGCAAAAGTTGCGGATAACTCTCTTTTTTTTACCTAGATTTCCCATTACTAATTAAGAAGTCTTTATCAATAAGATAAAAGCGTGAGTTCTTCCTTTCGTTACATTAGGCAAATAAAACGAATTTCGCCTTACGTAGATAATCAAATATAGAAAAGATAGATATATAGTTTTTTATCTTTCTGCATCGCCCAAAATCTCATTTTCACTAAAAATCCTGGTTGTGTCGCATTCTAGCAAATCTTTCGATAATTTGTAAGAAACCTTTTCAAATTAGAAGACAAGAACAAAACACAAAGAAATTAAGAAAAAAATATAATTAATATAATAAAGTTGATTATCATAGGTATCTTTCGTGTAGAAAGATGAAAAAGTCCATTTATTTAGTTCTACATTCCTTGGACTTAGTCTATATACTCACTTAGATATATAGATATTTATTACTTCTATAAGAATTTTCAAATTCAATTTCTTAAGAAATTGAATTGAATAATAAAGACCAATTCATAATAATTACAATTTTTAATTATAATTATTATAAAATATGATATAAAAAAAAAAAATAACAGGTGCGAATAGTAAATCGAGGTACCCGATTTTATGACAACTTTAATTTTTCCCTCTATTTTTGTGCCTTTAGTAGGCCTCGTATTTCCGGCAATTGCAATGGCTTCTTTATTTCTTTATGTTCAAAAAAACAAGATTGTTTAGATCTGAGGGGACCCAATCTCATCCATTTTTTTTTAACTTCTACTTGCTAGCATAACACAGATATTTATTTCTTTCGGGAAATGGAAATATGGTATGACATGTGATTTCTAAAGGAAAAAGCTATTATGCCTGCAGAAAATGATCTATGGGAAAATAAATTCCAGCTAGTTTCAAATAAAGCAGGATCATTGGATACCTAAAGTTGGTGGATCCATCTGTAATATGTAGATTTGGGATTTAAGGAAGGGTATGTTATTAGTTTAGATCTAACCAATTTGATAAATTACTCCGAAGGAACTCTCATCAAACTAGTGCTAGTTTGATGAGAGTTCCTTCGGAAACAAAAAAAAAGTAAAGTCAAAATAATTTGGGGTATTCTCTCAATTCCAATAAAATTAAATCGGATGAAGTATGAGTTGGCGATCAGAACATATATGGATAGAACTTATAACGGGGTCTCGAAAACTAAGTAATTTTTGCTGGGCCCTTATCGTTTTTTTAGGTTCATTAGGATTCTTATTGGTTGGAACTTCCAGTTATCTTGGTAGAAATTTTATATCTTTTGTTCCGGCTCAGCAAATTGTTTTTTTTCCACAAGGGCTCGTGATGTCTTTCTACGGGATCGCTGGTTTCTTTATTAGTTCCTATTTATGGTGCACAATTTCCTGGAATGTAGCTAGTGGTTATGATCGATTCGATAAAAAGGAGGGAATAGTGTGTATTTTTCGTTGGGGATTTCCTGGAACAAATCGTCGCATATTCCTCCGATTCCGTACAAAAGATATTCAGTCCATTAGAATAGAAGTTAAAGAGGATATTTATGCTCGTCGTATCCTTTATATGGACATCCGAGGCCGGGGGGCTATTCCGTTGACCCGTACTGATGAGAATTTGACTTCACGAGAAATTGAACAAAAAGCCGCCCAATTGGCCTATTTTTTGCGCGTACCAATTGAAGTCTTTTGATAAAAGGAAATGGGCTGAAGAATGAATGCTTTCTCAGCAGGAGGGAAAAAATTCCTGTTTTTTCTATAACATAATTTAACTGAAGTTTCATCAAAACGTTCAGTCGAGCCAAAGCCGATAGATGCAGATAAATCCTATCGTGTAAATTATTTTTGTCAATCGACCCTTTAATTTATCCTTTCTTTTGTGTTCCATTACTAATACTAACCAATCAAAGGGTTTTATTAATAATGATAACTGGTCCATCTCTGTCTTGTTTTACCACTCATTTTTTTATCATCACAATATCTTTCTCTCAATTATTCTATTCTTGGATATGGGTAATCGTTGGAATTTTTTCAAAATATTATATATTTTTATAGAAAAGGAATTCTTTCGTTTCAAAATATCAATAATATTCATTTCTTAAAGTGTCTCCTTTCGGTCATTCATCGAAAGGAGACACTTTAAGAAATTTGATGAATTGAGATATCTGGAAACAATATTTTTGATTATTTCGTGATTCGAATTCGAAGCGGAGTCGTAGTCTATTTTTGTATTCGTTCTAGATTTACACAAAATCACAAATAAAAGAGATTCATAGGTTTGATACCTTGTCTAGAACTCATGGGTAAAAGAAATATTCGATCACATAGAGTCTACGAATGAAGTGGGTTAATTAATAATTCACAGACGAAAAATGGCAAAAAAGAAAGCATTCATTCCTCTTTTGTATCTTGCATCTATAGTGTTTTTGTCATGTTGGATTTCTCTCTCATCATTTACTAAAAGTATGGAATCTTGGGTTACTAATTGGTTGAATACTGATCAATCCGAAATATTTTTGAATGATATTCAAGAAAAAAGTATTTTAGAAAAGTTCATAGAATTAGAGGAAATCCTCTTCTTGGACGAACTGATCAAGGAATACTCGAAAATACATCTACAAAAGATTCCTATAGGAATCCACAAAGAAACGATCCAATTAATCAAGATACACAATGAGGATCGTATCCATATGATTTTTCACTTCTCGACAAATATAATATGTTTTGCTATTCTAAGCGGTTATTCTATTTTAGGTAATGAAGAACTTGTTATTCTTAACTCTTGGGCTCAGGAATTCCTATATAACGTAAGCGATACAGTCAAAGCTTTTGCGATTCTTTTATTAACGGATTTATGTATCGGATTTCATTCACCCCACGGTTGGGAATTAATGATTGGTTCTGTCTACAAGGATTTTGGATTTGTTCATAATGATCAAATCATATCTGGTCTTGTTTCCACTTTTCCAGTTATTTTCGATACTATTTTTAAATATTGGATTTTCCGTTATTTAAATCGTGTATCTCCGTCACTTGTAGTTATTTATCATTCAATGAATGATTAATAAATGATCCACCAATATGAATCTAATCAAATTAGAATCTTTCTTAATGTATAGTTCTACATAAGCATTAAAAACTTTATACCCGGGGGATTTTCATCCTATAGCATTCCAGTAAAATGATTCCAGTAAGCAGAATCGTGGATAGGGAACTATA